CGCGGAATTAGGAATAGAGAATCTATATCAATGAAAGGTTTAACTGGTGGAATAAAGGTCTCCATTGCTATTTGATCCGGTATTTTTAATAAATAATAAAATGGATCTATTAAGTGAAGGTGCGGAAAGAGAGGGATTCGAACCCTCGGTAAACAAAAGCCTACATAGCAGTTCCAATGCTACGCCTTGAACCGCTCGGCCATCTCTCCTACATAATGATTATGAATCAAAAACCAAGTGAATAGTGAGTTCTTCATATTTCATTCTAGATTATTGGATTGGATAAGTATGACCAATCCATTTTAACTATATATTTGAACTATATATTACAAAATATTATAAATAAAAATAGAAAATTTTTCATCTCCTACTAGAAATTCGATTCGAATCCATTAAATCAATGAATTAGAACGAATCAACTGATTAATAGGTCTAGATTTTTTAGACTAGGGTTAATGGATACCTTTCTATCATAATTCTATATAGACTACGATTCCATACCTTACAAATTCTCAAATTTCTTTCCGACTTTAGAATTCTCAACAACAAACCCCTTCCCTCACCCCTCTATTCTAGATTGATAAAACATTTTGTATAGTGGATTGTATACCTGCTATGTACATAACATAAAAAAGAGGTGGTTATTCTATTTTCATCATAGAATGATTTTTTCCTCTTTGTATCATAATTCAATACAAATTTCTCGAGTTATTTGAATCTGTAACTTCAACGAAATCGGAATAGTTCGCTTCGTTGGTATACTACTACATTAGGATGAAATCGAACCGGGTTGGACCTTTTCTTATTGATTCCTATAAAAAAGGAACAATTGGAATAAAAAGCCCATAATCTTTTTTTTTCAAATCAATCTATTTTTATGTTATTTCGTACTGTACAATTCTTTTCTTTGTGGGATCATTTTCCCCCGAGAGGGAATGAGAAGAATTATAAAATGGATTGCTAGCTATGCCTAGATCGCGGATAAATGGAAATTTTATTGATAAGACCTTTTCAATTGTAGCCAATATCTTATTGCAAATAATTCCGACAACTTCAGGAGAAAAGGAGGCATTTACCTATTACAGAGATGGTGTGATTTGATTCTTTTTTTTCTCTTGGTCTTACGAGAAAGACATGTGATTCGGAAAAATTTTTGAAATAAATCTACGCTTGTTGAAGGTGAAGTTTGGAAATAGAACAATTCCTTCTGTCGTGTATCCTCGATTAATGCAACCTCAGATGCTATGTTTCAATCTTAGATTCTAGTATTGAGCGAAAGGTTATATCTAGAGGTTCTGTATTATGGGGCAATCCTACTCCACTACACTAGTACCAACGGACAGCATAAGGGAAGAAGCACTACACCTAGGAATCAACAACACGAAAACCTTGTTAGAAATGACCCCTTTCCTTATTGGGCTCGGGACTAAAAGAATGGTTGGGACAACAAACATCCATCTCGTTCGTACTTTGGATACCAATATAACCATCGAAGGTTGTTTGAAGTGACTAATTCCTGGAAATTAGGAGGCGTTGAAAACAAAGAAATTGCTCGAGTTCTCATTTCTATCTAGTTATCTAGTCTCAACACCCTTGATATTAAGAAAAGATCTCTTGCAGGAAGGTTGGCTAGAGATTTCTTGTAAAAACACTAGCCCTGCTCAGTCCATAATGAGAATATTTTCATCTTTTTGATTTCATGTATATTCTCCTTATGCACATAAGGGAGGAGCCGTATGAGGTGAAAATCTCACGTACGGTTTTGGAACGGAGATTCTTTTAATTGAATGGCGACCGTAACGGATGTCAGCTCAATCCGAAGGAAATTATGCAGAAGCTTTACAGAATTATTATGAAGCTATGCGACTAGAAATTGATCCTTATGATCGAAGTTATATACTCTATAATATAGGTCTTATCCATACAAGTAATGGAGAACATACGAAAGCTTTGGAATATTATTTTCGAGCACTAGAACGAAATCCATTCTTACCACAAGCTTTTAATAATATGGCCGTGATCTGTCATTACGTGCGACTATCTTCACTATAGAAGTAAAAAAAGAAAAACAAAAAAAGGCTTTCTACATATACATCGTCTAAAACAACGATTTTTATCAGCTGTAGCAAAGAAAAAAACTTTATATTCATAAAAGTTGAAATATGAAGAAAATAAATAGATATACCTAGCTACTTTTTCTATGGATAAAAAAAGAATCTAATTGGTAAGGGAAGCACCGTAAAGATCAATTGGCGAAATTTGGGGCCAATACAATAATAACTGCGTACTTATGTCATGATGGTAGATATACTTATCTCGTGATGTGAGATAAAATAGGAATCCACTTATGTAATAGAGTTGATCCACTAAAGTCTTGAGCAGCGGTGTAGGATCAGATCCCAAAGATAGTAAGTTTTTCTTTCTTAGGAAAGAAAGTCTTTTTCAAAGATTCTATATAAATTTATATACGAAACCAAGATAGTTACCTTTCAGAAAATCG